AAAATTATTCAGAGGATCTACAAGAAGATCAAAAAATACGAGATTGTATCAAAAATTATGTACAAAAGAATATGAAAATATCCTCTAATGTCGAGGGAATTGCACGTATAGAGATTCAAAAAAGAATCGATTTGATTCAGGTCATAATCTATATGGGATTCCCCAAGTTATTAATAGAAGACAGGACTCGAAGAATCGAAGAATTACAGATGAATGTACAAAAAGAACTCAATTGTGTAAACCGAAAACTCAACATTGCTATTAGAAGAATTTCAAATCCTTATGGGCACCCCAATATTCTTGCAGAATTTATAGCCGGACAATTAAAGAATAGAGTTTCATTTCGCAAAGCAATGAAAAAAGCTATTGAATTAACTGAACAGGCAGGTACAAAAGGAATTCAAGTACAAATTGCAGGGCGTATCGACGGAAAAGAAATTGCACGTGTTGAATGGATCAGAGAAGGTAGGGTTCCTCTACAAACCATTCGAGCTAAAATTGATTATTGTGCCTACGCAGTTCGAACTATCTATGGGGTATTAGGCATCAAAATTTGGATATTTGTAGACGAGGAATAATAAGAACTTACTTTACTTGTATTTAGTTCTATCTGGTGATAAAACAAAAAAAGGCAAACTCTTTCATTCCTTTTCTGTTAAATAAAAAAAAAAAAAAATGAACAATTCTATAAGGTTGAATAAAAATTCGATTAATCGTTTGATATAATTGCTATGCTTAGTGTGTGACTCGTTGGTTTTTTTAGGATTATAGGATTCAACAAAATCGACCGGCCCGTAGTACGAACTGATAACTATAGAACTAATAATCAACTCATCGCTTCGCATTATCTGGATATAAGGAACCAGTCAAGATATGATATATGAGTCATATCATTGTAGCAACTGAAATCTTTTTTGCATAAACACAAAAGAAAAACCAATCTGATTATGAGTTGTAAAGCAATAAAAGTATACAGATAAATGGAAGGGTGAGAGAAAGATAGGAAAAGAAATATCAATGATATATAATTCCAATATGTAAGGTCTATGAGTCATCTCATATAAAGGGAATGTAATAAAGCATCAATACTGATTGATCCATAATTAGACAAATCGGTGCATAGAAGAAAAAATCAAGAGCCCTGAGCCAATAAAGACTGAGAAGGTTGACTCAAGAAAAAATTTCATTCATTAATAAATTTCATTAAGGGCTCCGTTGTAGAATTCAGACCTAACCATTAATCGAGAAGTGGTGGGGACGACAGAACCTGTGAATGCATAAGATTCTATTGAAAACGAATCCTAATGATTCATTGGGTAGGATGGCGGAACGAACCAGAAACCTATTCATTTATTCTGAGAGGTCATGTCATAGACTAATCTTACAATTGAATGTTGAAAGAGTAAATATTCGCCCGCGAATTTTTTTTTATTTATAAATTTTTCTAAATTTTAGTCGATTCGATATGATAATACAAAGGAAAAAGAAAATAAAGATTCATTATAACGTTATATAAAAACGACATTATCTATAAATAGAAGAAGTGTTTAATTATATATTAAAACACAAAAAATTTTAAATTTATAATAGATATAGATTAGATAAAATTTAAAAGAATACCACGATTCCGTATATTATTCACCGTGTATATTATTTTTTAATTGTTTAATTCGCGAGGAGCTGGATGAGAAGAAACTCTCATGTCCAGTTCTGTAGTAGAGATGGATGGAATTGATAAACAACCATCAACTATAACCCCAAAAGAACCAGATTCCGTAAACAACATAGAGGAAGAATGAAAGGAATATCTTATCGAGGCAATCGTATTTGCTTCGGTAGATATGCTCTTCAAGCGCTTGAACCCGCTTGGATCACATCTAGACAAATAGAAGCAGGGCGGCGAGCAATGACACGAAACGCACGCCGCGGTGGAAAAATATGGGTACGCATATTTCCAGACAAACCCGTTACAGTAAGACCTACAGAAACACGTATGGGTTCGGGTAAAGGATCTCCCGAATATTGGGTAGCTGTTGTTAAACCCGGTAGAATACTTTATGAAATGAGCGGAGTAGCAGAAAATATAGCCAGAAGGGCAATTTCAATAGCGGCATCCAAAATGCCTATACGAACTCAATTCATTCTTTCGGGATAGGGATGTAGAAACAAAGGAAAGGGGTCTTTTGTATGAAAAAAAAAAAAAAAAATTGCAGGTTTTTTGTTTTGAACAAATAATATTTCTTTTTTTTTATTTAGACCCTTGCATTGAAAACAAAAAAAATCGATAAAAAAACGATATGATTCAACCTCAAACCCATTTGAATGTAGCGGATAACAGCGGAGCCCGAGAATTGATGTGTATTCGAATCATAGGAGCTAGTAATCGACGATATGCTCATATTGGTGACGTTATTGTTGCTGTAATCAAGGAAGCCGTACCAAATACACCTCTAGAAAGATCAGAAGTAATCCGAGCTGTAATTGTACGTACTTGTAAAGAACTCAAACGCGAAAACGGTATGATAATACGATATGATGACAATGCTGCAGTTGTTATTGATCAAGAAGGAAATCCTAAAGGAACCCGAATTTTTGGCGCGATCGCCCGGGAATTAAGACAGTTAAATTTCACTAAAATAGTTTCATTAGCACCCGAAGTATTATAAGGGAAGGCCGTAATATAGTTATAGTATTTGGTATTTGAATGAAACCGATTAATTAGTAGATTTTTTATATATCACGTATATACCTTTAATAATTCAGAAATAAAGATAAATAAAAAAAGAAAAAGAGCATGTTGATTATATCAAAATTTGGGGGCAACAAAAATCTTAGTTTATCATGAGTAAAGACACTATTGCTGACATAATAACCGCTATACGAAATGCTGACATGAATAAAAAAAGAACAGTTCGAATACCATCTACTAACATCACTGAAAATATTGTTAAAATCCTTTTACAAGAAGGTTTTATTGAAAACGTGAGAAAACATCAGGAAAGCAATAAATATTTTTTGGTTTTAACACTACGACATAGAAGAAATAGAAAAGGATCGTATAGAACTGTTTTAAATTTAAAACGGATCAGTCGACCCGGTTTACGAATATATTCTAACTATCAAAAAATTCCTAGAATTTTAGGCGGAATGGGGATTGTAATTCTTTCTACTTCTCGAGGTATAATGACAGACCGAAGGGCTCGAATAGAAGGAATCGGCGGAGAAATTTTGTGTTATATATGGTAATCTTTCTGATAGACGAATTATACGCAGAACTTTCATATTTGTGAAAAAGAGAAAGGACAACTTTATAATATTACCCCTCTTACATTAGTTGATACTTCAAAGCGGTTTTACCTGGAATGAAACAAAAAAAAGATTCATGAGGGTTTAATTACTGAACAACTTACCAATGGTATGTATCTTCCGGGTTCGTTTAGATTTGAGATAATGAAAATATGATTCTGGCTTTTGTTTCGGAAAGGATTCGACGTTGGTTTATACGTATACTACCAAGAAATAGAATAAAAATTGAGGTAAGTCCTTATTTAAACCAAAGGACGTATAGTTTATAGACTCCAAAGCAAAGACTCGAATGATTCGGTGGTTTTTTAAATTTCAACATTCTTTCGTGGGGATACAATTCGAAGTTAAAAATTTCAAGAAACTTATTTTCTTCCAATAAATAGTAAGAAAAGGAATGACAAATATGAAAATAAGGGCCTCTGTTCGTAAAATTTGTGAAAAATGTCGATTGATCCGTAGGCGGGGACGAATTATAGTAATTTGTTCCAACCCGAGACATAAACAAAGACAAGGCTAATCTTTCTAAAGCAAAAAAGACTCTAGAAATCAAAAGTAACCGATGTACAGATGTACAAATAAATAAGTAAAAAAAAATAAGGATACGTTTTGACATGAAATGGATATATCCATATATCTCTGACTTATATTTATGAGATGATAAAATATGGCAAAACCTATACCAAAAATTGGTTCACGTAGAAATAGACGTATTGGTTCACGTAAGAATGCGCGTAGAGTACCAAAGGGAGTTATTCATGTTCAAGCAAGTTTCAATAATACGATTGTGACTGTTACAGATGTGCGGGGTCGAGTAATTTCTTGGTCCTCCGCCGGGGCTTGTGGATTCAAGGGTACAAGAAGAGGTACACCATTTGCCGCTCAAACCGCAGCAGGAAATGCTATTAGGACAGTAGTGGATCAAGGTATGCAACGAGCAGAAGTCATGATAAAAGGCCCGGGTCTCGGAAGAGATGCGGCATTAAGAGCTATTCGTAGAAGTGGTATACTATTAAGTTTCATACGCGATGTAACCCCTATGCCACATAATGGCTGTAGGCCCCCTAAAAAAAGGCGTGTGTAAAAATAAACATTGAAGAGATTTCAAGAGAAATAAATAATTCAATGATTTGATCAAATAATATACTATGGTTCGAGAGAAAGTAACAGTATCTACTCGGACACTACAGTGGAAGTGTGTTGAATCAAGAGCAGACAGTAAGCGTCTTTATTATGGACGCTTTATTCTGGCCCCACTTATGAAAGGTCAAGCGGATACAATAGGAATTGCGATGCGAAGAGCTTTGCTCGGAGAAATAGAAGGAACATGTATCACACGCGCAAAATCTGAGAAAATACCACATGAATATTCTACCATAATAGGTATTCAAGAATCCGTACATGAAATTTTAATGAATTTGAAAGAAATTGTATTGAGAAGTAATCTATATGGAACTCGTAACGCGTCTATTTGTATCAAGGGTCCTGGATATGTAACTGCTCAAGACATTATCTTACCACCTTCTGTGGAAATCGTTGATAATACACAGCATATAGCTAACCTAACGGAACCAATTAATTTGTGTATTGAATTACAAATTGAGAGGAATCGCGGATATCGTATAAAAACGCCAAATAACTTTCAAGACGGAAGTTATCCTATAGATGCTGTATTCATGCCTGTTCGAAATGCGAAT